AGGAGATTTTCTGGAAAAAATACGGGGTTTTGCTTTTGGCGGCAACATGCTATTGGACGAGGGTCCCGCTTATGAGGTCAAATCAATAGGTTCTAGTTCTAAGAAGAAATATTGGAATATCAATATCATCGATATCGTCGATCTCTTAAGTATCGTACCAAATCCCATCAATCGAATCACTTTTTCGAGAAATAGGAGACATCTAAGTCGTACAAGTAAAGAGATCTCTTCATTGCTAAGAAAAAGAAAAAACGTGAACGATGATTGGATTGATGATAAAATGGAATCCTGGGTCGCGAACAGTGATTGGATTGATGATGCAGAAAGAGAATTCTTGGTTCAGTTCTCCACCCTAACGAGAGAAAAAAGAATTGCTAAAATTCTATTGAGTCTGACTCATCGTGATCATTTATCAAAGAATGACTCTGGTTATCAAATGATTGAACAACCAGGATCAATTTACTTACGATACTTAGTTGACATTCATAAAAAGTATCTAATGAATTATGAGTTCAATAGATCCTGTTTAGCGGAAAGACGGATATTCCTTGCTCATTATCAGACAATCACTTATTCACAAACCTCGTGCGGGGCTACTAGTTTTCATTTCCCATCTCATGGAAAACCCTTCTCGCTCCGCTTAGCCCTATCCCCTTCTAGGGGTATTTTAGTGATAGGTTCTATAGGAACTGGACGATCCTATTTGGTCAAATACCTAGCGACAAACTCCTACGTTCCTTTCATTATGGTATTTCCGAACAAGTTCCTGAATGACAAGGCTAAAGATGATAGTAACGATATCCATATTGATGATAGTGACGATATCCATATTAATGATAGTGACGATATCCATATTGATGATGACTTTGATACAGAGCTGCTAACTATGTATATGACGCCGAAAATAGACCTATTTGATATCATCTCTCAATTCGAATTAGCAAAAGCAATGTCTCCTTGCATAATATGGATTCCAAACATTCATGATCTGTATGTGAATGAGTCAAATTATCTCTCCCTCGGTCTATTAGTGAACTATCTCTCCAGGGATTGTGAAAGATGTTCCACTAGAAATATTCTTGTTATTGCTTCGACTCATATTCCCCAAAAAGTGGATCCCGCTTTAATAGCTCCGAATAAATTAAATACATGCATTAAGATACGAAGGCTTCTTATTCCACAACAACGAAAACACTTTTTCATTCTTTCATATACTAGGGGATTTCACTTGGAAAAGAAAATGTTCCATACTAACGGATTCAGGTCCATAACCGCGGATTCCAATGCACGAGATCTTGTAGCACTTATCGATGAGGCCCTATCTATTAGTATTACACAGAATAAATCCATTATAGAAACTAATACAATTAGATCAGCTCTTCATAAACAAACTTGGGATTTTCGATCCCAGTTAAGATTGGTTCAGGATCATGGTATATTTTTCTATCAGATAGGAAGGGCTGTTGCACAAAATGTATTTCTAAGTAATTGCTCCATAGATCCTATATATATCTATATGAAGAAGAAACCATGTAAGGAAAGGGATTCTTATTTGTACAAATGGTACTTCGAACTTGGAACGAGCATGAAGAAATTAACGATACTTCTTTATTTTTTGAGTTGTTCCGCCGGATCGGCCACTCAAGATCTTTGGTCTTCACTCGGACCCGATGAAAAAAATGGGATCACTTCTTATGGATTCGTTGAGAATGATTTTGATCTAGTTCATGGCCTATTAGAAGTGGAAGGTGCTCTGGTGGGATCTTCACGGACAGAAAAAGATTGCAGTCAGTTTGCTAATAATCGAGTGACTCGGTCCGAACCAAGGAATTCGTTAGATATGATGCAAAATGCATCTTTTTCTCTCGTTGATCATAGATTTCTATATGAAAAACACGAATCGGAGTTTGAAGAAAGAGAAGGAGCCGTCGCCTCGCAACAGATAGAGGAGGATTTATTAAATCACATAGTTTGGGCTCCTAGAATATGGCGCCCTTGTGGCAATCTATTTGATTGTATCGAAAGGCCCAATGAATTGGGATTTCCCTATTTAGCCAGGTCATTTAGGGGCAAGTGGATCATTTATCATAAAGAGGATGAGCTTCGAGAGAATGATTCGGAGTTCTTGCAGAGTGGAACCATGCAGTACCAGACACGAGATAGATCTTCCAAAGAACAAAGCTTTTTTCGAATAAATCAATTCATTTGGGACCCTGGGGATCCATTCTTTTTCCTATTCAAAGATCAGCCCTTTGTCTCTGTGTTTTCGTTTTCACGTCGAGAATTCTTTGCAGATGAAGAGATGTCAAAGGGGTTTCTTATTTACCAAACAAATATTCCCGTATCTCTATATAAACGCTGGTTCACCAAGAATACGAAAGAAAATCACTTCGAATTGTTGATTCATCGCCAAAGTAGAACCAATAGTTCATTATATAATGGGTCTTTCCGTTCTAATACTCTATCCGAGAGTTATCAATATTTATCAAATCTGTTCCTA